CTTATCGAGCATCTTATCCCATTTTTAAATTGGTTTATTCTGCAGCAGCAAATGCTAGTCACAATAAAAGTTTCAACGAAGCTGATTCAGTCATTAGTAAAGCCGAAGTCAATGGGGGTACTATCGTGAAAAGGTTAAAACCTCGGGCTCGAGGACGTAGTTATCCGATAAAAAGACCCACCTGTCATATAATTATTGTAGTGAGGGATACCTCTAAAACGAAAACGGACCAGGATATATATTTAGAAACAAAGGATCAATGGAAAGATCCTATAATAGAGAGATATTGGGAGAAAGAGAGAGACAGAGAAAAAAAAGAGAAAGAGGGAGAAGAAAAATATGGGCAAAAAAATAAATCCCCTTGGTTTCCGACTTGGTGGGGAAAACCAAAAGCATAGATCCCTTTGGTTCGCGCAACCAAAAAATTATTCCATAGGTCTCCAGGAAGATGAAAAAATACGAGATTGTATCAAGAATTATGTACAAAAAAATAGGAGAATATCCTCGGGTTTCGAAGGAATTGCACATATAGAGATTCAAAAAAAAATCGATCTGATCCAGGTCATAATCTATATTGGATTTCCAAATTTGTTAATAGAGGGTCGAACACGAGGAATCGAAGAATTACAGATCAATGTACAAAAAGAATTTAATTCTGTGAACCGGAGACTTAACATTGCTATCACAAGAGTTGCAAAACCTTATGGACAACCTAATATTCTTGCAGAATATATAGCTCTACAATTAAAGAATAGAGTTTCCTTTCGAAAGGCAATGAAAAAAGCTATTGAATTAACTGAACAAGCGGATACAAAAGGAATTCAAGTGCAAATTGCAGGACGTATCGACGGAAAAGAAATTGCACGTGTCGAATGGATCAGAGAAGGTAGGGTTCCCCTACAAACCATTCGAGCTAAAATTGATCATTGTTCCTATACAGTTCGAACTATCTATGGGGTATTAGGCATCAAAATTTGGATATTTGTAGACGAGCAATAATGGGCCTTTCCTTTTCTATCCAGTGATAGAACAAAAAACGACAAACTATTCTTTTTCCCTTCAATGAAAAATGAGCAATTCTAATTCTATAGGGTTGAATAAAAATTGGATTGATCATTTGGTAGAATTGCTATGCTTAGTGTGTGACTCGTTGGTTTTTCTTTAGAGTTGGGATTCAAAAAAAAAGGACTGGCCCCTAACTAATAACTATAGAACTTAGAACCAGCTCATTGCTTCGTATTATCGAGATCCAAGGAACCAGTCACTATATGATGTGTCAATCATATAGTTGTAGCAACTGAAATCTTTTTTCCATAAAGGAAAAATCTTATGGATTGTGAAGCGAAAATAGAAGGATGTGGGTAAATGGAAGGGCGAGAGAAAGAGAGAAGGAGAATATCAATGGTATATGATTCCAATATGTATGGTCTATTATGAATCATCTCATAAAAGGCAGTGTGATAAAGCATCAATACTGATTCGTCCATAATTAGATGAATACGGTTCATAGGAAAAATACCAATAATAAAGAGCCTCGAGTCAATAGAGACTGAGGAGATTGACTTGGGAACGAACTTGAATTGAGGAGCTCCATTGCAGAGTTCAGGCCTAGCCATTAATGGAGAAGCTATGGGAACGACGGAACCTGTGACTGCAGAAGATTCTATTGAAAACGAATCCTAATGATTCATTGGGTGGGATGGCGGAACCAACCAGGAACCAATTGATTTATTCTGAGAGGCCATGGGTTGACCCTACGAATGAAACAAATATTGAAAGAGTAAATATTCGCCCGCGAAACCCTTATTGAATTGCAAAATTTTGGCCGATTCGGTAAAGGTCAAGGATTCGTTATAAAAAGAAAGCAAAGGCATTATCTTCTATATATAGAAATATACGTCTAGCTATATATACAAGATATACAGATTCCTACGTGACAGATTCAATATCAATAAATCCCATGATTTAGTGTATTATTCAATAAATACATGTGTATCTGTAATATTATTGAATCGTTTCATTCGCGAGGAGCTGGATGAGAAGAAACTCTCATGTCCGGTTCTGTAGTAGAGATGAGGTTGAGAAAGAACCATCAACTATAACCCCAAAAGAACCAGATTCCGTAAACAACATAGAGGAAGAATGAAGGGAATATCTTATCGAGGCAATCATATTTGTTTCGGTAGATATGCTCTTCAGGCACTTGAACCCGCTTGGATCACATCTAGACAAATAGAAGCGGGGCGACGAGCAATGACACGATATGCGCGCCGTGGTGGAAAAATATGGGTCCGTATATTTCCCGACAAACCCGTTACAGTAAGACCTACGGAAACCCGTATGGGTTCGGGGAAGGGATCTCCCGAATATTGGGTATCTGTTGTTAAGCCGGGTCGAATACTTTATGAAATGGGCGGAGTATCGGAAACTGTAGCCAGAGCAGCTATTAAAATAGCTGCGTGCAAAATGCCTATACGAACGCAATTCATTATTTCAGGATAGGGATGTGGAACCAAAGGGGTATTTATGATGAAAAAAACAATCGCGGATTTCTTTATTTCTGGACAGACAATATTTCTTTCTTTTTTCCTTCGACCTTTGCATTGAAAGAACAGATTAAAAAAAAAATGATATGATTCAACCTCAGACCCATTTGAATGTAGCGGACAACAGCGGGGCTCGAGAATTGATGTGTATTCGAATCATAGGAGCTAGTAATCGCCGGTATGCTCATATTGGTGACGTTATTGTTGCTGTAATAAAAGAAGCAGTGCCCAATATGCCTCTCGAAAGATCAGAAGTGATCAGAGCTGTAATTGTACGTACATGTAAAGAACTCAGACGTGACAACGGTATGATAATACGATATGATGACAATGCAGCAGTTGTCATTGATCAAGAAGGAAATCCAAAAGGAACTCGGGTTTTTGGAGCGATCGCTCGAGAATTGAGACAGTTGAATTTCACTAAAATAGTCTCATTAGCTCCTGAGGTATTATAAATACTAGTAGATGAGACCATGATATAGTAGGGTATCTGAAATGGATCAATTAGTAGATTGTGTTTCACGCATATACTTTTAATAATTCATAAATAAAGAATCAAAAATTCACATAAAAAAAAACGGAACATGTTGATTATATCAAAATTAGGAGGCACCAATAATTATAGTTCGTCATGGGTAGGGACACTATTGCCGATATATTAACTTCTATAAGAAATGCCGACATGGATAAAAAAGGAACGGTTCGAATAGCATCTACTAATATGACCGAAAGCGTTGTTAAAATACTTCTACGAGAAGGTTTTATTGAAAACGTTAGGAAACATCGGGAAAACAACAAATATTTCTTGGTTTCAACCCTGCGACATAGAAGAAATAGGAAAGGAACATATAGAAATATTTTAAAGCGTATCAGCCGACCCGGTCTACGAATCTATTCCAACTATCAACGAATTCCTAGGATTTTAGGTGGAATGGGGATTGTAATTCTTTCTACTTCTAGAGGTATAATGACAGATCGAGAAGCTCGACTAGAAGGAATTGGAGGAGAAGTTTTGTGTTATATATGGTGATCCTTCTGGTATCCGAAGTTGATCCGTAACTTCCTATTTGTGAAAAAGGAGAGGAAAGACGGGTTGTTTAATATCACTCCTCCTCCATTAGTTGATACTTCAAGGGGGTTACCTGGAATGAAAGAACAAAAATTGATTCATGAAGGTTTAATTACTGAATCACTTCCCAATGGTATGTTCCGGGTTCGTTTAGATAATGAAGATCTGATTCTAGGTTATGTTTCGGGGAGGATCCGACGAAGTTTTATACGGATACTACCAGGAGATAGAGTAAAAATCGAAGTAAGTCGTTATGATTCAACCAGGGGACGTATAATTTATAGACTTCGCAACAAAGATTCAAACGATTAGGTGTAGGTGGCTTTTTAAACATCCCTTTCGTGGGAATACAATTCGAGGTTCAAAATTTCAAGAGACTTATTTTCTTCCAAGGAGTAGATTCGGAATTAAGGTAAGGAATAACAAATATGAAAATAAGGGCCTCTGTTCGTAAAATTTGTGAAAAATGTCGACTGATCCGTAGGCGGGGACGAATTATAGTAATTTGTTTCAATCCGAGACATAAACAGAGACAAGGGTAATCTTTCTAAAAAGAAAAAGGGATTTTCTAAAGGACCCGATGGACAAATAAAGGATCTGTTTTGATATGAAATGGATATATCCGTATATCTCTGACTCATATTTATGAGATGATAAAATATGACAAAACCTATACCAAGAGTTGGTTCACGTAGGAATGGGCGTATTGGTTCACGTAAGAGTGGGCGTAGAATACCAAAAGGAGTTATTCATGTTCAAGCGAGTTTCAACAATACCATTGTGACTGTTACAGATGTACTAGGTCAGGTGGTTTCTTGGTCCTCCGCTGGTACTTGTGGATTCAGAGGCACAAGAAGAGGGACACCATTTGCTGCTCAAACCGCAGCAGGAAATGCTATTCGTACAGTAGTGGATCAGGGTATGCAACGAGCAGAAGTCATGATAAAGGGTCCTGGTCTCGGAAGAGATGCAGCATTACGAGCTATTCGTAGAAGTGGTATACTATTAAGTTTCGTACGTGACGTAACCCCTATGCCACATAATGGATGTAGACCTCCTAAAAAAAGACGTGTGTAGAAATAAGAATTGAACGGATTTCAAGAGAAATAAATGATTCAATGATCTGAAAAAAGAATAATATTATTATGGTTCGAGAGGAAGTAGCAGTATCCACTCGGACACTACAGTGGAAGTGTGTTGAATCAAGAACAGACAGTAAGCGTCTTTATTATGGCCGTTTCATTTTGGCCCCGCTTATGAAAGGCCAAGCAGATACGATAGGTATCGCGATGCGAAGGGCTTTACTTGGAGAAATAGAAGGAACATGTATCACACGTGCAAAATCTGAAAAGGTACCACATGAATATTCTACGATAGTCGGTATT